CATTATAAAGTAGTACAAATTCTGGGAAGAACCAAAGTTTCAAATTCGATATAGGACGACTTAGTATTTCTTCATTCATTCCCATCCAATCAAAAAATATTTTTTTTTGATTGGGTGAATTGATTTCTTGATCCTGAGGAATCGTAAGATAAAAAAGATCTTTTTTATCAATTTTATCAATTATTTGATAATTATTAGTCCCGGTTTTAGTATTTTTATTCTTGTTGGTATCGATCTTGATCCAGGCCTCAATATCGATTTTCTTTTTAAGACAAAAATGGAGAATTTTCCAATCAAAATATTTTCGATCCGGATTTTTTTCCATATACATAATATCACTTTTTCCTAAATAATTTTTGATAGGGATATCCCCTAGTATATCAAAAAATTGGCCCTTATGTTTATGTGTGTTGTAATTATAAAAACTCTCTCGATTCTTATTTACTTGGAATGGTGATCCATAAATATATGGGTCCCTCTTATTTTCATAATTAATAGATCTATAAGATAAAAGATTATATCTATAGTATTTTTGAAAATTCTCATTTTGATTTGGTAATGAATATACTTCGTAATCGTTTTGTTTTTTGTAATGAATTAATAGGTCTTTTTCATATGAATTCTCTTTGTTTAAATCTTGATTTTGAATTGTACGACATTTATTGATTCTATTTTTCCATTTTACTGCTATTAATCTAGACCATCTAATCTGAGATAAATGGTATTGATAATGACCTTTTAACCAGTTTTTCCATTGATTTATTCCAGAATTCCGAAGTTTCTTATGTCTTAATTCATAATGAATTATTCCTTGTTTTCCAAAATAATCTTTTATTGAAGTCTTAAGAAAAAAAGACGTTCCGTGATATTGAAGAATAGATCTTAACTTATACAAGTTAAGAACTTGTGTTTGTGATATTTTGTAAAATACATATGCTTGTGACAAGGAGGATAAGTCAAAAAAATTCTGTGAATTCTTATTACTAATATTATAAAGTGACTTTTTTATAGTCGAAATAAAATGAATTTTATTTTGATTTGTTTTATTAATTCTTTTTTTATTTTTTTTATTATTGTAAATGGATTTATCAATCATTTTTTTTGTTGATTCAACAAAAAGTTGTATATTAATTCTGGGAATATTAATAATAGATAGAAGGATATCTGCGTATATCCTTTCAGTGAAAAATTTTATAAAATAATGTAATTTACGGATTAATCGAGTATTTCTTCTTTTTAATATTTGCCAATTTGGTGATTCGAATCTTTTAGCATTATAACTTGTTTTATTAGGACTATCATTTATTTCTGGAGTCACTTTTTTTTTATTTTTTGTAATTCTTTTTATTTGATTTCTGATTGTGCTTGTTCTATCAGTCAGATCTTTCATTTTTTTTTCTGTCAGTAAAAAATTTGTCCAATATGTAGATTGAATTCGACTAAAGGATTTATGAATTATATGATTGCGGGTTATAGAATCTTTTTCTTTTTTTTTTTTAGTTTCGCTTGATTTATATATTTCTCTCAATCCAAATAATAGAATTGGATTTACTTTTGAGAGTTCTTTTTTTATTTTTTTTAAAAACGGAATGCCCTTGATAATCCATTTTTTTGTTTTTTTTGAGATATTTAGAAATTTTGTTCTTTCTTTTAAAACTTTTAGAAATATAAAATACTTTTTTTTCAATTTTCCAATTTTTTTTTCGAGTTTCTTAAAAATGGGTTCAAAAAAGGAAGGCCGTTTTTGGGGAGAACCAAAAGGAAGTTCAGCTTCCATTCCCCAAACCGTTAAAAAAAAAAAATCATCTTTTTGTCCTTTCTTTTTGATTCGATCTATATGAGAGGACCGTGGCTTAGATCTGTGCCAGGGTTTCAGACAGAAAGGAAATAGCATCTTTATTTGAATACCGTCTATTAACCAATTTTTCGGAAATTCTGTTTCTGATAATTGAACACCATTATAGGTGCATTTAACATGCATTTCTTTATTCCATTCATTTAAATCCTCAGACCACTCAGGAAATTGTAATAATAGCATACGGCCAATATTTTTAGCTATTATCAATGACGGTAATATAATATATTTTCTAAGAATCGATTGAGTTATTAACATGGAACCTCTTATTACTTGAGCAAATGGAATGGTATCCCAGGCTTCTGCTACTTCTATCCGCGCTTTCTCTTTTCTTTTGTTCTCTTCTTTTTTGTCCTTTTCCTTTTTTTCCCTTTCTTTTATTTCTTCTTCTGTATAATCTGAAATTTTGAATTCTGCTCCCTTTCCTATACAATTTCTAAAAATGAGTTTTATCAGTTCGGAGATATCAAAAAAAAAAGGGTGTGATTTGTCTATTCTGTCCAAAAAAAGCGGAGAATGTGCATTTGCTTGAAAAAGTTCCCAAATAACTGTTTTACATCTTTGGGCTCGCATTGAACCTTTGATTATGTCTCGACGAAAATCAGATTGTTGCGAATATCGTATCAAAGCTACTTCGTCTCTTTT